GAAAATATACTGGAAAAAACGACTCGATTTTGTTATAACGAAGCTAAAAAAGAATATTTACCTAAAATTTATGATCCATTTTTGCATGGGATCTCTCGGGGAAGAATCCAAAAATTACCTCAATTCCAAATAATAACCGAAACATATAGAAAAAATACTATAGGAGGATCCTGGATAAACAAGATTCATGGTCTACTTCTGAAGATTAATTATCACAAATTTGAGCAAACAATAGAAAAATTTAATAGAAAATCTTTGTCAATAGAGAAAAAACTTTCTTTTTTTTCAGAACCACAACAAGAAGAAAAAATTCATTCAGAAGAAGAAATAAAAATTTTCAAATTTTTATTTGATATCGTTAGAACTGATAGCAACGATCAAACTCTTATAAAAAATTTGAGTGATTTCCATGAAATCAATAAAAAAGTTCCTCGATGGTCATACAAATTAATAAGTGAGTTGGAAGAATTGCAAGGCGAAAATGAAGAAAATGTACCAATGGAGCCTGGAATTCGTTCAAGAAAAGCAAAACGTGTAGTGGTTTTTACTGATAAAGAGCCACATGACGAGATTTATACTAATCTCAAAGATAATCAAAATTCTGATCAAAAAGATGAAATGGCTTTGATCCGTTATTCACAACAATCTGATTTTCGTCGAGAGCTAATTAAAGGATCCATGCGTTCCCAAAGGCGTAAAACAGTTATTGGGGAATTTTTTCAAGCAAAAGTACATTCCCCCCTTTTTTTTGATAGAATAGATAAACTTTTTTTTTTTTCGTTTGATATATGGGGGCTAGAAAAAAAAATTATTAGAAATTTCATGTGGAAAAAAAAAAAAATTGATAAAAAAGAAGAAGAACAATCAAAAATAGAAGAAAAAAGACGGATAGCAATTGCAGAAACTTGGGATAGCTTCCTATTTGCTCAAATAATAAGAGGTTCTCTCTTAGTAACTCAATCGATTCTTAGAAAATATATTATATTACCTTTATTGATAATAATTAAAAATAGCGTCCGTATGTTATTATTTCAATTTCCCGAGTGGTCCGAGGATTTAAAGGATTGGAAACGTGAAATGCATGTTAAATGTACTTATAATGGGGTTCAACTATCCGAAACAGAATTTCCAAGAAACTGGTTAACGGATGGTATTCAGATAAAAATCCTATTTCCTTTTTATCTTAAACCTTGGCATAAATCTAAAATTCAAGCATCTCAGAAGGCTCGACTAAAAAAAACAAAAGACAAAGGGGAAAAAAAGGATTTTTGTTTCTTAACAGTTTGGGGAATGGAAACCGAACTACCGTTTGGTTCTGCCCAAAAAAAGCCCTCTTTTTTTGAACCTATTTCTAAAGAATTAAAAAAAAGAATCAAAAGAATCAAAACAAAGAGTTCTCTGGCTGTAAGGATTTTCAAAGAAAGAGCAACAATTTTCCTAAAAGTCGCAAAAGAAATTCAAAACTGGATTCTCAAAAACTTTCTTTTTATAAAAGGAAAAATAAAAGACCTTTTAAAACGAAATCTAATTCCATTATTTAGCCCGAAAGAAATATATGAATTAAATAAAACGAAAAAAGATTCAATAATAAATAATCAAATGATTCATGAACTATCTGTTCAAAAAGAATCCATGGAGTGGACAAATTCTTCACTTAGCGAAAACAAAATAAAAAATTTGATTGATAGAATAAAGACAATAAGAAATCAAATAGAAGAAATTTCAAAAGAAAAACAAAACCTAACTAATAGTTGTACCAAACTGCGTTATGATTCTAAAATAATGGAGTCATCAAAAAATTTTTGGCAGACATTCAAAAGAAAAAATACCCGATTAATTCGTAAATCCATTTTTTTTATAAAATTTTGCATCGAACAACTGTCTATAGCTATTTTTCTAGGTATCATTAATATTCCAAGAATTACTACACAACTTTTTTTTGAATCAACAAAAACAATTCTTGATAAATATATTTACAAGAATGAAGAAAATGGAGAAAAAAAAAAAACACAAAATACCATTTATTTTATTTCGACTATAAAAAATTTAATATCCAATAAAAAAAAATTTAGTTATGACCTATGCTCTTTATCACAAGCATATGTATTTTACAAATTATCACAAATTCAAGTTAGTAACTTTTCTAAATTAAAGGCTGTTCTTGAATATAACATATGCATAACATCCTTTTTTGTTAAGAATCAAATAAAGGTTTTTTTTCAAGAACAAGGAATCTTTCATTATGAATTGAAAAATAAAACCTTTTTGAATTCCGAAGTAAATCAATGGAAAAACTGGTTACGAAGTCATTATCAATACAATTTACCCCGGATTGCATGGGCTAGATTAGTAACCCAAAATTGGAAAAAGAAAATAAAAAAAGATTCTCTAGTTCTAAATCCAAGTTTAACCAAAGAGGATTCATATGAAAAAAAGAAATTTGATAATTACAAAAAACAAAATTTTTTTGAGGCCGACTCGTTATTAAATCCAAAACATAATTTAAAAAAAGATTCTATATATAATCTTTTTTGCTATAAATCTATTGATTCTACAGAAACAAATTTTGACATGTCTATAGGCATTGCCCTAGATAATTGTTTAGTCTCTTCTTTTCTAGAAAAATATAATATTCGGGGTATAGGGGAAATTCGGCATAGAAAATATTTGGATTGGAGAATTCTTAACTTTTGGTTTACAAAAAAAGTAAATATTGAGCCATGGGTTGATACCAAGAGTAAAAAAAAATATATTAATACTAAAGTTCAGAATTATCAAAGAATTAATAAAAAAACTAAGACGGGTCTTGCTAATCAAAAAAGAAACTTTTTTGATTGGATGGGAATGAATGAAGAAATACTAAATCATCGTATAACAAATTTTGAATTTTTTTTCTTTCCAGAATTTTTATTATTTTCTAGTACATATAAAATGAAACCGTGGGTCATACCAATCAAATTACTGCTTTTAAATTTTAATGAAAACATAAATGTTAATAAAAAGATCACTCGAAAGAAAAAAGGTTTTATACCATCAAATGCAAAAAAATCCCTTCGATTTTATAATCTGAATAAAGAAGAAAAAGAATCGGCCGGTCAAGTAGAGCTTGAATCAGATAAAGAAAAAAAAAGAAATCCCGAATCAGCTCTATCAAACCAAGAAAAAAATATTGAAGAAAATTTTGCAGAATCAACGATAAAAAAACCTAAAAATAAAAAACAATACAAAAGCAATACAGAAGCGGAACTTGATTTATTTCTCACAAGATATTCGCGTTTTCAATTGCGATGGAATTGTTTTTTTAATCAAAAAATTCTCAATAATGTAAAAGTATACTGTCTCTTAGTTAGACTAAAAAATCCAAACGAAATAGCGATATCTTCTATTGAAAGAGGAGAGATGAGCCTAGACATTCTAATGATTGAGAAAAATTTAACTTTTGCAAAATTAATGAAAAAAGGAATATTGATTATTGAACCTATCCGTTTGTCTGTACAAAACGATGGACAACTTATTATATATAGAACCATAGGTATGTCATTGGTTCATAAAAATAAACACAAAATAAGTAAAAGATACAAAAAAAAAAGCTATATTGATAAAAAAAAAATTGAAAAATCCATTACAAAATATCAAAACAAAACTGTAAACAGAAAAAAAAATAATTATGATTTCTTTGTCCCTGAAAATATTCTATCCCCTAAACGACGTAGAGAATTTCGAATTCTAATTTGTTTCAACTTAAAAAAAAAAACTGCGAGGGATAGAAATTCAAGATTTGATAAGAATATGCAAAACTTGACCACAGTTTTGCATAAAAAGAAAGATCTTGATAAGGATAAAAATAACCTAATTAATTTAAAATCCTTTCTTTGGCCCAATTTTAGATTAGAAGATTTAGCTTGTATGAATCGCTATTGGTTTAATACTACTAACGGAAATCATTTCAGTATGATAAGAATACGCATGTATACGCGATTTCCAATTTATTAATGATAGATCTCCTTTTTACTATATATAATATATAAGTTACGGTATATGAAAACAACTATATGCACAAATATGAGGGATTGTTTTAAATTCAATCTTTATACATGAGATTAATTTAATCAATGACATAGATACCAATTAGAGCGGATCCATAAATAAATTAACAGAATCCTCCTTTTTGAGATCTAAATTTAGATTTTTTTTATAAAATGAAGAATTAAGAAGTTGATAATTAAATTCAGATCCTTGTACAAAAAAACTACCATTATTATTACTGATCAGTAAAATTCATATCTTTCAATTCATATTAAAAAGGGAAGGATTTCTTTTTATGATAAAAAATGCATTCATTTCATTTCAAGAACAAAAAGAAGAAAACAGGGGATCTGTTGAATTTCAAGTATTCAGTTTCACTAATAAGATACGAAGACTTACTTCACATTTGGAATTGCACAGAAAAGATTATTTATCTCAGAGGGGTCTACGAAAAATTCTGGGAAAACGTCAACGACTGCTGGCTTATTTGTCAAAAAAAAATAGAGTACGTTATAAAGAATTAATTAATCAGTTGAATATTCGGGAATTAAAAACTCGTTAAATTCAAAAATTGTGAATTAGTGAATTTTTTAGATCTTGAATTTTTTGATAAACTTCTTTATTCAGCAATCTAATTCATGCCAGAACGAATCAAGGAAAAACTTATGAAGAGACCAGTTACAGGAAAAGATCTTATGATAGTCAATATGGGACCTCACCACCCATCGATGCATGGTGTTCTTCGCTTAATTGTTACTCTAGATGGTGAAGATGTTGTTGACTGTGAACCCATATTGGGTTATTTACACAGAGGAATGGAAAAAATTGCAGAAAACCGAGCAATTATACAATATTTACCTTATGTAACGCGCTGGGATTATTTAGCTACTATGTTTACAGAAGCAATAACAGTAAATGGACCAGAACAATTGGGAAATATTCAAGTTCCTAAAAGGGCCAGCTATATCAGAGTAATTATGCTGGAATTGAGTCGTATAGCTTCTCATCTGTTATGGCTCGGCCCTTTTATGGCAGATATTGGTGCACAGACTCCTTTTTTCTATATTTTCAGAGAACGAGAATTTGTATATGATCTATTCGAAGCTGCCACCGGTATGAGAATGATGCATAATTTTTTTCGTATTGGAGGAATAGCGGCTGATTTACCTTATGGTTGGATAGATAAATGCTTGGATTTTTGTGATTATTTTTTAACAGAGGTTGTTGAATATCAAAAACTCATTACACGAAATCCTATTTTTTTAGAACGGGTTGAAGGAGTTGGGATTATTGGTGGGGAAGAAGCAATAAATTGGGGTTTATCCGGACCAATGCTACGCGCATCCGGAATACCATGGGATCTTCGTAAAGTTGATCGTTATGAGTCTTACGATGAATTTGAATGGGAAATTCAGTGGCAAAAACAAGGAGATTCATTAGCTCGTTATTTAGTACGACTTAGCGAAATGACAGAATCCATAAAAATTATTCAACAGGCTCTGGAAGGACTTCCAGGGGGTCCCTATGAGAATTTAGAAAGCAGGGGCTTTGATAGAAAAAGGAATCCAGAATGGAATGATTTTGAATATCGATTCATTAGTAAAAAACCTTCTCCTACTTTTGAATTATCGAAACAAGAACTTTATGTAAGAGTTGAAGCTCCAAAAGGGGAGTTGGGAATTTTTCTCATAGGAGATCAAAGCGGTTTTCCTTGGAGATGGAAAATCCGACCACCGGGTTTTATTAATTTGCAAATTCTTCCTGAACTAGTTAAAAGAATGAAATTGGCTGATATTATGACGATACTCGGTAGCATAGATATAATTATGGGAGAAGTTGATCGTTAAAATGATAATTTATGCAACAGCAGTCCAAACTATAAATTCTTTTGTTAGATTGGAATCTTTAAAAGAGGTCTATGGACTTATATGGATATTTGTCCCTATATTTTCTCTTGTATTGGGAATCATAACAGGTGTACTAGTAATTGTGTGGTTAGAAAGAGAAATATCTGCAGGGATACAACAACGTATTGGACCTGAATACGCCGGCCCGTTGGGAATTCTGCAAGCTCTAGCCGACGGGACAAAACTACTTTTCAAAGAAAATCTTCGTCCATCTAGAGGAAATACTCCTTTATTTAGTATTGGACCATCTATAGCAGTTATCTCCATTTTACTAAGTTATTCAGTAATTCCCTTTAGCAATCACCTTGTTTTAGCGGATCTCAATATCGGTATTTTTTTATGGATTGCCATCTCAAGTATTGCTCCTATTGGACTTCTTATGTCAGGATATGGATCAAATAATAAATATTCTTTTTTAGGTGGTCTGCGAGCTGCTGCCCAATCGATTAGTTATGAAATACCATTAACTCTATGTGTTTTATCAATATCTCTACGTGCGATTCGTTGAAACATAAACGTTTATTTTGACTATTCCGTTTCTTCTAGACGAATAAGTTAAAAAACGGAATATATATATTTATCTTTCGAATTAATCTTAATAAAAGGAATTTGATAGTTATATATGAGTGAAAAAAAACTGCTCAGAAATTCGCAGTAAAAAGAAAAATTGAGTCTCATTTCCTATGTAGAAAGGTTAAACGGAAATAAACATAAGTGTAAGAATCACTTTACCCCAAGGTTGGTTGATTAGTCATCCTGCCTTGAAGCGGGTTAAATATATTAACCGGATGACGTTTTCACTATCAGTTATATAGATTAACATACATGTATTCGGCAATTAGGTAAAAGTAAGTGGATGGTTAGAAACACCAAAATACACAAAGAATTTGTAATAGAGATTAACCAAATTGAAAAGGATATTTATGCATAACATAAGATAAAAAAAAGAAGGTTAATTGGGGCTTGAAATTAGTAGAAATGATCAGACAGTACTCCCCAAGATTCCGATTCAGAGTATGCTCCTATCCACCGACAAATGTAATGACTATCAGAAACGAAATAATCCTTTATTTTTTATAAGTCCACCAACTTTTTTTTCTAAAAAAGAAAGAAGAATAGGAACGAAACAAGGATATTTTTTTTCATATATTTCGAAAATAAAATAGAATTTCTGTCATGAATAATAAACTAATAGGATGTCTAATTCTTTTTAGTAATCGAAAACCACGATGGGCTGAAATACCTATTTTTATTTTTACAAGGAGTATTTTATTAAAGGGTTAAGTTATTACTCAACAAATAGAAATTAAAATTTGTAAAGGATGAGATGAATTCCGAAGCGCTTTTATTCTTAGAATTTGAGCAGACAGAATTCCATTGGTATAATTCGGGACCCCAGATATATTTAATCCATTTTAGAACACATCATATCCATCTAAATGAGACTAATCTGGTCCTTAGATTTATTTATGGCCCCTGAGGAGCCGTATGAGGCGAAGACCTCATGTACGGTTCTGTAATAGCGGTGAAAATAGTAATGTTATCGCCGACTAGGATTATCTAACAGTTTAAGTACAGTTGATATAGTTGAAGCACAATCAAAATATGGTTTTTGGGGATGGAATTTGTGGCGTCAACCTATAGGTTTTATCATTTTTCTAATTTCTTCCCTAGCAGAATGCGAGAGGTTACCGTTTGATTTACCAGAAGCGGAAGAAGAATTAATAGCAGGTTATCAAACTGAATATTCAGGTATCAAATTTGGTTTATTTTACGTTGCTTCTTATCTAAATCTATTAATTTCCTCATTATTTGTAACAGTTCTATACTTAGGCGGTTGGAATATTTCTATTCCGTATATATCTATTCTGGAGCTATTTCAAAGGAATCAAATTTTTGGAACAACAATTGGTATCTTTATTACATTAGCTAAAACTTATTTGTTCTTGTTCATTTCTATCGCAACAAGATGGACTTTACCTAGGCTAAGAATGGATCAACTATTAAATCTTGGATGGAAATTTCTTTTACCTATTTCCCTTGGTAATCTATTATTAACAACTTCTTTCCAACTCTTCTCACTCTAAATTGAAAATGAATCCAATATATTCATTATTTGTTTTAAACAAGAGAAAGAAACAAAGATAAAATTATTAAGAGATAATTACAATATGCTTCCTATGATAACTGGGTTCATGAATTATGGTCAACAAACCCTACGAGCTGCAAGGTATATTGGTCAAGGTTTCATGATTACCTTATCCCACACAAATCGTTTACCTGTAACTATTCAATATCCCTATGAAAAATTAATAACATCGGAACGTTTCCGCGGTCGAATCCATTTTGAATTTGATAAATGCATTGCTTGTGAAGTATGTGTTCGAGTATGTCCTATAGATTTGCCTGTTGTTGATTGGAAATTGGAAACTAATATTCGAAAAAAACGATTGCTTAATTACAGTATTGATTTTGGAATTTGTATATTTTGTGGTAATTGTGTTGAGTATTGTCCAACAAATTGTTTGTCAATGACTGAAGAATATGAATTTTCCACTTATGATCGTCACGAATTGAATTATAATCAAATAGCTTTGGGTCGTTTACCAATGTCAGTAATTGACGATTACACTATTCGAACAATTTTGAATTCACCTCAAACAAAAAATGGGGTAAACCCTTTAATTTGATTAAAAAAAGAATTCAAAATTGTTGAATTATATAAAGAATTTAATTAAAAACTTGTATTGTATTTATATAATAATATTAAGTATTAAGGCGCATTCTTTTAATATAATATATTCGTAATTACTTTCTTGAAATAGATAGGTTGAAAATACACTTTAGAATAAAAAAAGAGAAACTGTCTAATAATTGTATCTACATCAATTCATATCCATTAGATTCTAATTTCACTCTATTAGAAACATATTAAAAACAAATTTCCTGGTTAAATTAATAAGGTCATGAAAAGGATTTCGATTTTTTTCTTATTTTAATAATATAATGGATTTGCCTGGACCAATACATGATTTTCTTTTAGTTTTTCTGGGATCCGGTCTTATAGTAGGAGGTCTGGGAGTGGTATTACTTCCCAACCCAATATTTTCAGCCTTTTCCTTAGGATTTGTTCTTGTTTGTATATCTTTCTTGTATATTCTATCAAATTCCCATTTTGTAGCTGCTGCACAACTCCTTATTTACGTGGGGGCCATAAATGTTTTAATCATATTTGCTGTGATGTTCATGAATGAGTCAGAATATTCCACAGATTTCAATCTGTGGACCGTTGGGAATGGGATTACTTCGTTGGTTTGTACAACTATTCTTTTTTTATTAATGTCTACTATTCTCGATACGTCATGGTACGGGGTTATTTGGACTACAAGATTAAACCAGATTCTAGAGCAAGATTTAATAAGTAATAGTCAACAAATAGGAATTCATTTATCAACAGATTTTTTTCTGCCATTTGAACTCATTTCAATAATTCTTTTAGTTGCTTTGATAGGTGCAATCTCTGTGGCTCGTCAATAAAAAATGTTCGAATTAGTAAAGACCAAAGAAAACTTTGTGTATGTTATGGTTTTTTCCGTTCATTCAATTAAATTTGATTTAATACTATTTCATATTTTAAGGATCAATTTTTATATTTGATATATATTTGAAAAATTTTTTTACCTAATATTGTTTTTATTCGTACTTTTTTGTTATATTCTAGTTGATGGGAGTTATTTTTCATATTGAAATGAATCAAAATTGATAAGGAGTTGCTGAATGATACTCGAACATGTACTTGTTTTGAGTGCCTATTTATTTTTGATCGGTCTTTATGGATTGATCACGAGTCGAAATATGGTTAGGGCTCTTATGTGTCTTGAACTTATACTCAATGCAGTTAATATGAATTTCGTAACATTTTCTGATTTTTTTGATAATTCCCAACTAAAAGGGGATATTTTCTGCATTTTTGTTATAGCAATTGCAGCCGCTGAAGCAGCTATTGGATTAGCTATAGTCTCGTCAATTTATCGTAACAGAAAATCAACTCGCATAAACCAATCGACCTTATTAAATAAGTAGCATAAATAAAAAAATTATAGATTGAAATTTGCATATATGATAGGTTATGACCTACTAGATTATATTTGTAAAAATATAAGAAATCAAAGTATTTTAGCCCCATTTTTTATCAATTGAGCCAGAATTCATTACAAAAATTCTATTAAAGGAAATCATTGCTTCATCTAGTATTTTAATATATCATTCAGTTAGAAGTTTACTAGATTGAAAATTTATGACATTCAAAAAACTATCGATCCTATGTCACATTCAGTAAAAATTTATGATACCTGTATAGGATGTACTCAATGTGTCCGAGCATGCCCTACAGACGTATTAGAAATGATACCTTGGGATGGATGTAAAGCTAAGCAAATAGCTTCTGCTCCAAGAACCGAGGATTGTGTTGGTTGTAAGAGATGTGAGTCCGCCTGTCCAACGGATTTTTTGAGCGTTCGAGTTTATTTATGGCATGAAACAACTCGAAGTATGGGTCTAGCTTATTGATACGTTACCGAAAACCTCATTTGAATAAATTTAGAATACATTTTATTTTTTTTATTGACAAGTACTCGTACTCAAAAAAGTTAAATTATATTTTTTTATTTATATATTTTTTTTGAGTACGCGTTCTTTGGACCTGGTGTATCTTGTCTTTACCACGAATGATTTTCCTTGGTTAACAATAATTGTTGTTTTTCCAATATTTGCTGGTTCATTAATGTTATTTCTCCCGCATAGGGGAAATAAAGTCAATAAATGGTATACTATATGCATTTGTATCTTAGAACTTCTTCTAACGACCTACGCTTTTTGTTATAATTTTAAAATGGACGATCCATTAATTCAACTGTCTGAAGATTATAAATGGATCAATTTTTTTGATTTTGACTGGAGAATGGGAATAGATGGACTTTCTATAGGAACGATTTTACTGACGGGATTTATTACTACTTTAGCCACTTTAGCGGCTTTTCCAGTTACTCGGGATTCCCGATTATTCCATTTCCTGATGTTAGCAATGTACAGCGGTCAAATAGGATCATTTTCTTCTCGGGATCTTCTACTTTTTTTCATCATGTGGGAATTAGAATTAATTCCCGTTTATCTACTTTTATCCATGTGGGGTGGAAAGAAACGTCTGTATTCAGCTACAAAATTTATTTTGTACACGGCAGGAAGTTCTATTTTTTTATTAATAGGAGTTTTAGGTATAAGTTTATATGGTTCGAACGAACCAACATTAAATTTAGAACTCTTAGCTAATCAATCCTATCCTGTTACACTCGAAATACTTTTTTATATTGGATTTCTTATTGCTTTTGCCGTCAAATCGCCGATTATACCTTTACATACTTGGTTACCTGACACCCACGGTGAGGCACATTACAGTACCTGTATGCTTCTCGCTGGAATCTTATTAAAAATGGGAGCATATGGGTTGGTTCGAATCAATATGGAATTATTACCCCACGCTCATTCTATGTTTTCTCCTTGGTTGATGGTAGTCGGTACAATCCAAATAATTTATGCAGCTTCAACATCTCCCGGTCAACGTAATTTAAAAAAGAGAATAGCCTATTCTTCTGTATCTCATATGGGTTTTATAATTATAGGTATTAGTTCTATAACGGATCCTGGACTTAATGGAGCTATTTTACAAATAATTTCTCATGGGTTTATTGGCGCTGCACTTTTTTTCTTGGCAGGAACGAGTTATGATAGAATTAGGCTTGTTTATCTTGATGAAATGGGTGGAATGGCTATCTCCATTCCAAAAATATTTACAATGTTCACTATCTTATCGATGGCTTCCCTTGCATTGCCGGGCATGAGTGGTTTTGTTGCAGAATTAATCGTTTTTTTTGGAATAATTACCAGCCAAAAATATTTCTTAATTTCCAAAATTTTAATTATTTTTGTAATGGCAATTGGAATGATATTAACTCCTATATATTTATTATCTATGTCACGCCAAATGTTCTATGGATACAAGTTAATTAATGTCAAAAACTTTTCTTTTTTTGATTCTGGACCCCGAGAGTTATTTCTTTCAATCTCTATTCTTCTACCCATAATTGGTATTGGGATTTATCCTGATTTTGTGCTCTCATTAGCAAGTGACAAGGTCGAATCCATTTTATCTAATTATTTTTATGGATAGTTTTCAGGAAATAAAAAAAAGCATTAAAGTGAATTGTAATCAGAAGTCTTTGGTCTTTGTATTGTGAGAACCTTTTGAATCATTGTACTACTTGATTCAAAAGGTTCTTGATGGTTTACTACTAAAACTAAATGAGATTTCTTAACTTATATGAAGTTAGATATAGATGCTATTTTTTTTATTTAAATTTGGATTCCTTTTTGTTTGTTACTTTAATTCGATGTAAATGAACCATAACTATGTAAACCTATTCCTAAAAGATTGACGCCAAAATAGCATATCCAAATTACAAGAAAACCTATCGAAGCCACAATTGCAGAATTTATACCCCTAACATTCCTATTTGTTTTAATATGTAAATAAATTGCGAATATAGTCCAAGTAATAAATGCCCAAGTTTCTTTTGGATCCCAGTTCCAATATGAACCCCATGTCTCATTAGCCCAGACAGCTCCTGAAAGAATGCCGACGGTTAAAAAGATAAATCCAAGACTAATAATACGAAAACTCCAATAATCTAATTGTTGAATCAGTTGATACCTATAATAATTTCTAGAAAAACTAAAATTAATGTTTTGTTGTAGTACAATAGAATTTCTTTCATTTATATAGTAAAGTACATCAAAAGAAAATAATTCATTTAATAAAATTTTTTTTTTTATATTCTTTTTCCAAAAAGTGGGTCCGACTTTGCGAAATGTAATCACTAGAAGAGCTATTGATAATAATGATCCGCATAACAGAGCGCCATAGCCTAATATCATCATACTTACGTGCATCATTAACCACTGGGACTGGAGAGCTGGTACTAATATTGCAGACTGAGGCATTTTGTTTAAAAGACCTGAAGTAGCAAAACCCTGAATAAAAAGAGCACTTGGCGCAGTTATTGCGTTTAAGTGATTTTGTTGTTTTTTATTAAAATAGGAAACCATATGAATAATTGAAAAAGCCCACGAAAGAAAAATTAATGATTCATATAAATTACTTAATGGAAAATGTCCTGAATAAATCCAACGAGTGAACAATAATCCTGTTATACCAAAAAACGTAATTATGATTCCTTTATCTGATGAATCAAAAAATCCTATGATTTCATCTAAATTAACTAATAAAGTGAAAAAATAAATTGTCAGTACAATTGAAACGACCGAAAAAGATATATGAGTTAATATATGCTCTAAAATTGAAAAAATCATAAAAAATTTGTTAAAAATTAAAAAATTAATACTAGGTTTTACCCGATTTTAGAAAAAGAGTCGGGTTTTATTTTTATTATAAAACTTATAATATCTCTTTTATAAGATCTTATGCCGCTACTCGGACTCGAACCGAGATGCTCTAGCACTGCTTCCTAAGAGCAGCGTGTCTACCAATTTCACCATAGCGGCAACTTGTTCAAAACAATACTAACAAGTTTTTATTAAATCGTCGAGATTAAAATTTAAATAAAGAAGCCAATTGATTCAAATTTCCAATTGATTTAATCAATTGAAACTTTTTTAAATAGGTATTGGGATTTAAATTCAATTAAGATCTTTTTTTTTTATCAGAGTTATTTAAAATTATTTAAATTCACTTTTTGTCCTTTATATTTTTTCTAGAATACAATGAAAAATGTAACTAAATTCAAGTAGTTGGAACTTCAACCCAAAGACAAAACTCTAAATGCTCTTTAGCATTTTTTTGCATTTATATTTATCTGATAAAAAAAATGCTTTTTCGAAAAATTAAAACTTTTTCAAAACTCTTAGAAATTTGAAATAAAATTAGATTTTCCTAAGTGCTCAAGAGAAAAAAAATTATCAAAATCTTTTTTTTATGTATCTTTTTATATTGTACAAACAGTACAAACATAAGATTTTTTGATCACTTAAAGTAATTAATTTAAAGATCTTTTATTTCCTCATTAAGAGGAAATAAAAGATCTTTATTTATTATTGCATCAAGGTAGTAATGGGGAAAATACGAATCCCCTTTTTGGAACTAAAAAAAAATGTGAACCTTTCCTTTTTATCTATATATTGTCTTTTTTTCTTCTTTTGGTTCCTATTTGGTTTTATATGTATTTTCAAAAATTGGTTTTGAAGTTAGGCTAATTCTAATTATTATAGTGTTTTTTATTTATTTTGCTGTACAAAAAAACTTTTTGAATTACCTGTAGAAAGTGATTTCCCTAACGAAAAAGCTTTCAACGATGTCCAATATCCCTTCCTTTTCCAAATTTTTTTACGAATACGTTTTTTCGAGATAGAAGTACGTTTTTTTGGAACTGCCATTCAAAAATGAAAAAAAAAATTTCAGTGGTATAATTGGATGTCAAAGACATTTATTATTCTATTCTTTCGTATTCCATATCGAGTTCTTTTTTTCTTTCAAATTTTATTATATATTATTTTCAAAACAAAAAAGACATTCAAAAGTTTCAACCCAAACTTTTTACTTTTTTTTACGTTTGAAATCCGTACGAGAGTACTCATTTAATTAATTTATACTGATAGATTATATTATCAAAAAAATTATAAGATTTCTTCACATCATATGTAAAAAAAACATATCGATTATAATAATCTTTCTTACAAATATAAATAAAAAAAGCTCACTTAGTGTACTGGAAGACAATAACTAAATTCCATAATGAAAATCCATTCTTTAACAATCCTAAATACTCAAACTCAAATAACTTTGTTTTAGGTAAAGTTTTTTTTATTATATAATAAATATTAAGTATTTTTTTGTCGTGTAAATCCTTGTTCTATTCTTAATATATGTATATAAATTATTGTAATACGGAATTATAATTCACTTTTTCTGTATCTGCATAAAATCACAATAAAATTT